ACTATGCCTTCGCCATATGAATACTAAGTAATAATAGCATGGCACTTCGAATTCGATATGAGAAATTTTTGTATTGTTTTTTTTTTTCAAAACATTAGATTCTGTATCGAGAGAGTAGTATGAGATAAGGGGTATTTCCGATTTTCTCTTATCTATCGGGAGTTCAGTTCAGCGTCACAAACTTTTTTGTTTTCATGCCGGAGAGTTCTTAACAATATTTATGTTATGAAAGAGTACGAAAAAAAAAAAAAGATTTTTTCCTTATTTGATCGGATTAAAAAGAAACTTTGGGATTGCTGAATCACAGACAAAAAAAAGAAAAAATAAACATATAAAGCAACGGAGCCATCATAGTATTTTTTAATTCCTCCGAAAGGAAGGATGGCAATTTGATTATTTACTCATCTGAGTCTGATAGATTCTATTTTTCTCTTTCTTCAATAGAAAGGAGGGGGGTCAATTTTCTTGTAGAGCCGTATGCACAAAAGATGCCTGTACGGTTGTTCAATTCTATCTTTTTTCTATTCTTTATCATGCGAGATAAGGGAAGCTTTTATTTTGTTATATCATCAGGGTAATGATGCATGAACCTGCTAGTGGTTTTTATATGGCACAAGTAGGCGAATTTGTCGTGGAAGCGGAAGAACTGCTGAAACTGCGTGAAACCCTCACAAGGGTTTATGCAGAAAGAACGGGCAAACCCTTATGGGTTGTATCCGAAGATCTGGAAAGAGATATTTTTATGTCAGCAACAGAAGCCCAAGCTTATGGAATTGTTGATTTTGTAGCGGTTCAAGGAAAATAACATGGATTTCGCGCAAATCCGTGATTTGAGATTTTATCTTCGAATTGAATATTATCGTAAATAGAAGTAATTCACCATCATTCGGTTAGGATCAATCTAAACCAACCCATCATATTATGTATACGATTCAACATGCCAACTATTAAACAACTTATTAGAAATACAAGACAGCCAATCAGAAATGTCACGAAATCCCCCGCTCTTCGGGGGTGCCCTCAGCGTCGAGGAACATGTACTAGGGTGTATGTGCGACTCGTTTAGATCATGAGCTGGCACAAAAGCAAGAAAACGACTTTTACAGTATCAATGATCAGTACCGGTGAATGGGATAGGATGGAAAAAGGAACTCCCTCCATTATTCAAAAAAAACTTTACCACATCCCTCTATTGTGTATGAAGTTTATGGTTTCCGTTGGTGTAAATCCAATCACCTGAATTTAAGATGATAAGAAATTCTCCATTGGTAACAAATGGTTATCCATTAAGCGGAGGAAATCTTATTTAAAAAGCATAAAACATAAAGATTAGGTAGGCTCCCAATCTGGCAAGAACGGACTAAGAGGGTCAGCTACCCAGCAAACTTTCATAATTAAATACCGTTACTGTATAGGTAGATCTGATTGTGAAAGACCTATTACTGGATAATTCATGGGTAGAGCCAAAGCGTGTGAACTATACAAGTTCCCAATAACATCAATTAGTTGATTAAATAGTAAATTAAAGTATAAAGTAAGGGCTCCGGTGTATAGAGAAGACCTCACCGTTTAAGAAGTAACCATAGAAACGAAGGAACCCACTATTTCTTTTTTTATTTCTTTTATTTACTATATTTTTGATACCTAGGAAAATCCAATTTCTTATTTCTGTCTTATTTCGCAGTGAAATACCTAAAAAAAAAAAAGAAAAAATCGTGGTCGGGAAGGTTAGAGTAGCCAAAGCCATTGGAATTTTGATTTTATACATTGGAAAAATCCGTTTTGTTATTAATAGACTAGGAAGGGGAAAAGAATAACTGAAAGAAAGGCAATCAATTAGTTATTCGTCAAAGTTTCATTTATTCAATGACCAGAATTAAACGGGGATATATAGCTCGGAGACGTAGAACAAAAATTCGTTTATTTGCATCAAGCTTTCGAGGGGCTCATTCAAGGCTTACTAGAACTATTACTCAACAGAAAATAAGAGCTTTAGTTTCGGCTCATCGGGATAGGGATAGGAAAAAGAGAGATTTTCGTCGTTTGTGGATCACTAGGATAAACGCAGTAATTCGCGAAAGGGGAGTATCCTATAGTTATAGTAGATTAATACACGATCTGTACAAGAGACAGTTGCTTCTTAACCGTAAAATACTTGCACAAATAGCTATATCAAATAGGAATTGTCTTTATATGATTTCGAACGAAATCATAAAGGAAGTAGATTGGAAAGAATCTACCAGAATAATTTAAATTGAGTTACCCGGAGAATGAACTCCGGGAAGGTAGAGTAGAAATTAGTATGAGAAAATATGCTAAAGTAGTCAAAATGAATGAACACGTTCAATTCAATAAAAACAGATTTCTTTTTTTCCGATTCATTTTTTTCTTACGACACGATATTCAAATCTAGATTCACTCAAATCTAGATTCTTGTAATTATGATTCAAGTGAAGAAAAAGTAAGCCTATTTATTTCGGGCTTTAAAACCAGTAGTTCT